ACAAAGGGATTCGCAAATAAAAGTGCTAATGCCACGACTAGTCCGTAAATTGTTAAAGCTTCCATAAAAGCTAGACTAAGCAATAAAGTACCTCGTATTTTACCCTCTGCTTCTGGCTGTCTCGCAATACCCTCTACAGCTTGGCCCGCAGCAGTACCTTGACCAACCCCCGGTCCAATAGAAGCAAGCCCTACAGCCAATCCAGCAGCAATAACGGAAGCAGCAGAAATGAGTGGATTCATGGTAAGTTCCTCGTACCAAAAAAAAAAGAAAAGAAATGGTTAATGATACAATTAACCAATGAATTATGACTTTTTTTTTCAATTTTGTGTTCTTTGACTATTCTATATCCTTGAGTTCATTTGTTTTTTCATTCAATCACAGACGAAAAAAAAAAGAGAATTCTATTGTAATCCATCTAAAAGCAGTTGGTTGGAAATAGAATATTAATATATAGGTAATATTAATATATAGGAATAGGAAAATGATTCCTATATAACTATTGAATATTGAATATCTAATATCACATATACATTTGTTTCTTCTATAACGTAAACCATATTTCATATTGAATCGGATTCTAGAATCATTCTTCGAAAACATACGCAGGGGATGTAGACTTATAGACATTAACTTATAGACATTAATATTAATATATTAATATAAGTAGTTTGACCTTCATAATCTTTGACTTTTTACAATTCTGTAATATCGTCTATTTTTGCTACTCCGGCTCTAGATCGTATATACATACATAACGTATTTGTATCGACTATATTCCACAACCAAGTGGATTATCTTGAACCGTGCATAAATAGGATAAGCTTAAAAAAAGACTATTTCGAAAACTAGTCAATGATGACCTTCCATGGATTCACCTATATAAGCCGCGGCTAAAGTTGCAAAAATAAGAGCTTGAATACCACTTGTAAATAATCCAAGAAACATGACAGGTATAGGAACTACTAAAGGTACTAAAGAAACAAGAACAACAACTACTAATTCATCAGCCAATATATTCCCGAAAAGCCGAAAACTAAGAGATAAGGGTTTTGTGAAATCTTCTAATATGTTAATTGGTAAAAGGATTGGGGTTGGTTGAATGTATTTCCCAAAATAACCCAATCCTCTTTTGGTAAAACCCGCATAAAAATATGCTACTGATGTGGGTAAAGCTAAAGCAACAGTAGTATTTATATCATTCGTAGGCGCAGCTAACTCCCCATGAGGTAACTGTATGATTCTCCAAGGTAAAAGAGCACCTGACCAGTTAGAAACAAAAATAAATAGGAACATAGTTCCAATAAAGGGAACCCAAAGAACATATTCTTCTCCAATCTGGGTTTTACTCAAGTCTCGAATAAATTCAAGGACATATTCGAAGAAATTCTGACCATCAGTCGGAATGGTTTGTGGATTCCGAACAGCTATGGTGACTGAACCTAATAAGATAGCAATTACGACCCAAGAGGTGATAAGTACTTGGGCATGGATTTGTAATCCTCCTATTTGCCAATATAAATGTTGGCCTACCTCTACACCCGATATATCGTATAACCCTTTGAGTGTTTTAATGGAAAATGGTATAACATTCATATTGTCCTCTGACGGAAATCGAACTAAAAAAAAAAAAAAGAATTATTTTGATTCAACCATCTCTTTTCGTTCTCAACTCATCTAAACCCATTAATCATATATTTAAGATACCAAGCAATCACATAACATAATAGCAATATCCACAGTCCAGTACTTTTTATCTCTTTTTATAGTTCAGGAATAGTAACCGATCCAATAACTCTATGGAGTTACAAAATAATTACCTAATCCTATTATTCTTAATCATAATCAACGATTTCTTATATAGCTAGAACGACCCTCGCAAATTGCCGATACTAATTTGTTAAGAATCAATCGGATTGAAGCTATAGCGTCATCGTTTGCTGGAATCGAAATATCTGCGAGATCCGGGTCACAATTTGTATCGATTAAACAAATGGTCGGAATCCCCAAAATGAAACATTCTCGGAGAGCCGTATATTCTTCTTGCTGATCAACAATGATTACAATATCGGGCAACCCTGTCATATATTTGATCCCACCCAGATATGTTTGCAAGGTAGATAATTTTCTCTTCAATATTGCTGCATCTCTTTTGGGTAGAAGGTTGAGTTTCCCCATCTTTTGTTCTGCTCTTAAGTCCCTGAACTTTTGAAGTCTCGTTTCTGTAGTGGACCAATTTGTTAACATACCACCGAGCCATTTTTTATTAACATAATGACACCGAGCCCTTATTGCAGCTGATGCTACTAAATGCGCTGTTTTATTTTTGGTACCAACGATTAAGAAGTTTTTTCCCCTACTCGCTATACCAAAAACTAAATTACAGGCTTCCGATAAAAAACGAGCAGTTCTAGTAAGATTTGTAATATGAATATCTTTACGCTTTGCAGAGATGTAAGGGGCCATTCTAGGATTCCATTTCTTAGTACCATGACCAAAATGAACTCCCGCTTCCATCATCTCTTCTAAACTGATGTTCCAATATCTTCTTGTTATCATTTTTCCCCACACTTCCTTTTTGTTGTTTTTTTTTTTACAAAGAGACGAAGTACCTGAAAAAAAAAATAATAATTGTTCCGAGGGAACCTTCTACCGGGAATTGACCCTTGATGCACGGTCCAAACCATTAATTTCGTTTAATTACTTATTTGGTTTATTACCGAATCAATAATTGTTAAAGTAAAAAGAATGAATTTCCTCTTGGGAATCATTAAATCATGTAAATGATTGTTCTGATGTCTCGTAGAAATTGTTTGGGACGCAAGAACAAAATATTTCTCTATTCTATGGTGTAACAAAATATCTCTCACTTCCAAATCGGAAAGAGTATTTTTTTTTCCAATGAATGTTCTTGCCTTGAACGGTACACTAATTTTTTGAATCCGGTACCAACCGGTATAATCCCTCCCAGAACAACGTTCTCTTTTAGGCCTTTCAACCAATCAATACGACCTCGTAGAGCAGCTTTTGCTAAAACTCGAGCGGTTTCTTGAAAACTCGCTTCGGATATGAAACTTTGAGTATTGAGAGATGCCCTTGTTATTCCCAATAAGATTGCTCGATAATAGATCGCTTCGTCCAAACCACGCCCCGCTCGTTCTGCTCGCAATAATCCGATTAATTCTCCGGGTGAAAAAACATTAGACATTCCGTCTTCTGAAACCAACACTTTTGATGTTACTTGACGTACAATAATCTCTATATGTCTATTATGGATTTGTACCCCCTGGGATCGATAAACCTTTTGGATCTTATTAACCAAAGAGATACGACTCTGGGCTATGGTTAGCTCGGCTCCAATCAAGAATCCCCAAGGGATTCCAAGAATTCTTGGTATACGTCCGTTCCAACCTGCAACTCTCTTTTCGAGGTTCATAGATATTGAATCAACCGAACGCACTTCTAAGACTTGTTCTACTTTTGGAAGACCCTGCGTTATGTCGCCAGATCTCGATTTTTCATATATAAATGTAACTAATGTATCTCTTTCATAAAATATTTCTCCATAATGGCCATGAACAGTTGCTCCCGGAGTGGCCAAATAGGGCTTAGCTGATCTTATAACTAAGGAGTCAAGATGAAGAATTAAAATTTGACCAGATTTTTTGATGTGTGGTACGTATTTAAATAGACACACATTTTCACAAATAAATTGTCCAAGGCTAATTATTGTGGATGTCTCTTCGCAATAATCGCATTGGAGAAAGCACCAATTCAAGTGGAATGGATTCAAAATGATGTTACTGCAGGGATCAGGATTAAAAATCCTCCTATTTTCATCCATTAAACAGTATTTAAGTACTTGAAGTACTCGAAAAGCCTGTTTCAGATTGTCAAATAACAAATATTTCTTTAACAAGATCGGATTATGAGTTATTAAATGGTAAGATGAATAAAAATTCGCTATTTTAGGTACAATAGTACCTAAGGGACCAAACAAATCCCTAATTGGAATTAGGGGATCCGATTCTTTTGTCACATTGTTATATTTTGATCCGTGTAATGGACCAATTTGAGAACAGTTGGATGATGACAAAATTATCAAAGATTGGCATTCCTTATTTCGATTCAACAACGTGCCAATACCAACAGTTCCTTGATGTTGGGTAAGTGATTGAATCTTCGATTTGGAATAAAAAAGATTGATATTGGTGCGATTTAATCCATTATCGGGAATCAATCCTGAACCTGATGTATCCTTCCTTTTTCCGGTATAGGAAATAGTGGACTTGACTAACTCAATTCTTATGAAATCGCGAATTAGATCATTTGCCCTTACCTCAACAAAAGAAGTATGAACCTCTTCTATAGAACCATTTACTTCTTGGTCCCAATTCAATACTAAGCAAGTCCGAACTAATTGAATACTTGTGCGATAAATTCCTCTAATTGAGTTGCTATTTCCATAAAGGATATAATTGACAACTCTAAGTCTAAGCTGGACATTATCTTTTTCCTGCAAGAGATCCTGAGGGAAAAGTGTTGCTAAATTTATCCCATCAGCTATTTCATATGTGACTACGTGCCGAACCAAAACAAAATATTTTTTTTTGGTAGGTGTGATCCGTTGGACATAGATCCAATTTTTCCATTTTTTTGATTCCTTAGAATTTTTTTTTTCCGTTCCTGGCGGTATCAAGATGCCTCTGTGCCTGGATATCTTATCTGTCTCCCCAGGAAAATGGATATCTCCAGAAAAGATTTTCACTTCAATACTTTTGTTTTTTCTCTCCACTCGGACTAACCCGTCTACTCGGCTTCTTGTATTTAAAGCAAGCCGTGTATCTACTCCAATGATACTATTGTTCCGGACCATTATGGGCGAAGATCCAGGTAAGATATGCACTTCCGCGGGAATGAAAAAAAACCGATCCACTTTAATTTGGTATTTCGGACGAAATTCTTTTGTTCCTTGATACTCAAGCAAATCCTCTTTTTTTATGATTGAATCTATCCCTATAGTTCCATATTTAGTAATTCCGGAACTGCTTCTTCTGTATCGTGGATCATCGAAATAAGCAAGAATACTATTTATACGTAAAATACCATTTATGGGTATTTCAATCGAAATACCAAAACAGGGTATTAGTTCTTTCTCTCTTTCTTGATCATATTGTAACGGGATGATGAATCTATTTCTTCGCCCTTTCGCCAAGAAATGAGAATTCTCTTGAAGAGTAGAAGGATATATGAAATTCCAATGACCGTTGGATATGATTCGATCAGATCTTGAATATTCAAGAACTTCCCTATCTTTTTTACCGGAAGTATCCAATAATTTCTGTCTTACTCGATTATTAGTCATTGAGAAGTCAGAAATATATCTTTCTTCGACAGAAAAAGAATGAACATTCATTTGATCTTGATCTTTGTGGAGCGAAAAAGACACTATACTAGATCTGCGCGGACCCCCCGATAACATCCATAAATGACTTGTTTTTGGTAATAGATGAACATTACCATACGTATATTCAGACGCATGGTAGACATCAGTACTCCAGTGCATTTCTCCCTCTGATTCAGAATAAATATGTTTTCGGACCCTCTCTTTAAAATGAAAAGTAAACGTTTCGGCACGAATCTCCGCAATCACTTGTTCTGATTCTACATATTGATCATTTTGAACTAAAATCAAACTTTTTGGTGGAATATTCACATTATGTATAATATCCCGACTCTCAATAGTTACATACAAGTCTATAGAACATAAAAAAGCAGGATGCCCATGACGAGTACGTGTGGGATGAACTAAATCTTCATTAAATTTGACTTTTCCATTGGAAGGAGCTCGTACATGTTCGGCAGTACCGCCGGTGAATACTCCACCGGTATGAAAAGTTCTTAATGTTAGTTGAGTCCCGGGTTCCCCAATCGATTGACCCGCAATAATACCTACAGCTTCTCCCAATTCGACCAGGTCGCCATGAGTGGGACTCCGACCATAACATAATTGACAGATCCAAGATGTGCTCCTGCAAGTAAGGGGGGTTCTAATATATATTGGTTGTACCCGAAAAGTTATGAGTCGATTGACAAGTCCAATCCCAATATCTTGATTTCGAGTGGCAATGCATCGTAGATCTATATATATATCGTCTGCTAATACACGACCAATTAGTGTTTGGACAAACATTTTTTCCGTCATCCCCTTCCTAGGACTCGCGGAAATACCTCGGATAGTACCACAATCCGTTCTACGTACAATAATGTGTTGAACTACTTCAACAAGTCTACGTGTGAGGTATCCAGCATCTGATGTTCGTACAGCAGTATCTACAACCCCTTTGCGGGCTCCATAGCAGGAAATTATATATTCCGTCAAAGAAAGCCCTTCGCGTAAATTACTTTGAATAGGTAAATCAATCATTTGTCCTTGGGGATCCGACATTAATCCTCTCATACCTACTAATTGGTGTACCTGAGATGCATTTCCTCTAGCTCCCGAAAAGGACATTAGATGGACTGGATTCGCAGGATCAGTCATCCGAAAATTAGGATTCATTTCTTGTCTCAAATATTCACTTGTGGCATACCATATCTCAATAGATTGACGTAATTTTTCTACCGCGTGTACATTCCCATAATGGTGGTCTTTCTCCAAAAAAAAACTTTGTTGTTCAGCGTCTTGGACTAACCATCCCTTAGAAGGGATTGTTAAAAGATCATCAATTCCTAATGAAATAGATGTAGCAGTGGCGTGATGGAAACCCAGAGCCTTCACTTGATCCAGGATATGTGATGTATATGCCATTCCGAAATGATCTATTAATCTGCTAATAAGTCCTTTCATAGCAGTTCCATCTATCACTTTATTGTGAAAGACCAGATCGGCCCGTTCTGCCATAAGTACCTCCATATTCTGCTGAGTAGGATTCGACAATGGGCATGGGTCAATGATTCGAAAACTTCCTTTCCTCAATCTTGATTTACCTGGAAATTCAGGAATTATGATACCAGTGAAATTGGAAAGACCCGAATTCCTACGGGTATTGACTAATGTAATTTCTTAGTTTAGATAGCGTATGAGTAGGCCCGACAAAACCCCTGTATGGCTTCTTCTATTTCTCGATAAAAAGAAATACGACCAACAGTGGTTCGAATGTATATACAACGAATTTCTTTTTTCACATTTCCCACTATTAGATAGTGCCCATAAATCTCATGATAAGTACCCAAAGACTCATATTGAACTTCGATGGGAACTTCTCGTGAGGCAATGACACGTTGATCTAGTCGCCACCGGAGCCACAAAGGACTATCTAAATTGATTCGTTTCTGTCGATAAGCTCCAAGTGCATCATAGGAACTACAAAAATGTGGTTCTTTCTCTTTCGTATACTTATAGTTTTTATTAACTGTTTGATAGTTTCTACAATTAGATGGATTATACCTATTTGCACAAATACCTTGACGATTTCCGAGCGTTAATACATAGAGTCC